GGTAAAATGGCTGAGTTATAGGCGATAGATTGTAAATTTATTAACGAGGGTTTTCCTCTTTTACCATAGTTTTATAGTTTAATTAAAATATCAGACTGCAATTCTGAAGATACATGTAATGTTGAAGCTCAAAGAAACCTAAGATCTAAGAGAATTTTACTCTTATTGGAAGGTTTGAAGTCTTCTAGTTTGTTTAACTTAAGGTCTTAATAATTATTAGTTGATCATAAACAGGATAGGGGATAATAATAATCCTAAAATATTTAATAATATTATAAATAAGTTTATATTTCTTATTCTTCTTTCTTGAATAAATTGTCATTTAAGTATTGGAGAGGCTATTATAAAAGAACTTAGTGTTAGTCGGAGATAGTAATAAAGATTAATTAATGTTCCTAGGATTAAGAAAAAAACTAAAAATATATAACTAGAAACTGCCAACTCTTGAACTGTAATTCATTTGGGAATAAATCCTGTAAAAGGAGGTAATCCTCCTAATGACAATAACGATATAAATATAATAGTTCTTTGTTTCGGGGTCTGAAGTGCAGAAGAAGTTAGGTGTTTTAGATGATATGCTTGTTTATAAAAGAAAAATAAAACGATTGTGGTAGATGTTAGACAATAAACTGAAAAATAAGTAAGTCATAGGGATTCTCTAATAAGAAGAGCAGCTAATATTCAAGCAGTGTGTCCAATGGAGGAATATGTTATTAGTTTTCGTAATATTATTTGATTAATCCCCCCTAAAGCTCCTACCATGGCCGAGGTAGCGGCCACCATTATGATTAATCAATGGGAGGTTTCTAGGGTATAAGAAAGAAGGGTTATTGGGGCAATTTTTTGAATAGTTGAAAGGATAATAAATTGTAGTCAACCCAACCCCTCTGCCACTATAGGAAACCATATATGAAAGGGAGCGGCCCCTATTTTAATTAATAAGGCTGTTGATATTAGATAAGGGGAGAATATTACACCAGTTGTTATAGTTGAGGAAGCTAATAAGATTATTGCTGATGCTAATGCTTGTGTAAGAAAATATTTAAGGCTAGCTTCTGAGGAAAAACGGTTGGTTTCTGAGGTGATTAATGGAATAAAAGATAAAAGGTTTAATTCAAGTCCTATTCAGGCTGTGAATCAAGAAGAAGAGGAAATTGCTATTATTATACCAAAAACTAAAGTGGAGAAAAAAAGAAGGTGGGAAGGAGTTAAGAAAATTAAAAAGAGAGGGGTTTATACCCTCGTAAACGGGGTATGAGCCCACTAGCTTGATTAGCTTATCTTTTTGCTTATACTCTAGTGTAGTGGCACATTAGATTTTGATTCTTGAAGTAATGGTTCAAGTACCATTGAGTATAATAAAGGTAAATCCAAATTTTACATTATTTATCCTATCAAGATAATCCTTTTTCAGGCACTTCATTTTATAGGTATAAATTTTTATAAAAACAAGAGGATTTTATAAGAAAAGCTTTTGTACTAATAAAGGAATATTTCACCGGGGGGAGGGGGGAGGTAGAGCGGGAAAACTTCTATTTTATGGGAAAAAAGTTTTTAATTTCTGTTTTAAACAAACAAAAATTAGTTTTGTATTAAAAAACGAATTTTTTACCTTTTTGGGGAGAGAATTAAAATTTGTTTTAAATAAATGAAGTTTTACTTTGTATTAAAAAGGGAAAAGATATTTTACGAAAAATGGAGATTTTTATGAAGAAAGATTTTGAATTTTATATTAAATAAACATAAATTTAATTTGTATTAAAAAAGGAAAAGATATTTTACAAAAAATGGAAATTTAAATGTAGAGAGATTTTAAATTTCATTTTAAATAAACAAATTTTTATTTTGTATTAAAAAAGGAAAAATTATCTTATATGAGAAACCTTTGTATTTTTTTATTATTATTATAATTATTTAAAATATTATAAACAAATAATTAATTATAAAAATTACAATTAATTAATTAGTATAATTTAAGTAATTTAATATTTTATATGACTATAGCATTCTTTATTATTAGTTTATTGGAATACTAGAGAGAGTAAATGAAAATAAACTAGATAAAGAATGCTATAGTCCTTATTTATATAGTATACTTAGTATATATACAACTAATTTTATATATCATTATTTAGTTTATATACATTTAAATTTATATATTATTCTTTATATTATATACATTTAAGCTTATATCTCATTCTTTATATTATATACATTTAAGTTTATATCTCATTCTTTATATTATATACATTTAATTTAATCTAAATCTAATCAAGTATTTGTAAACTATAATTAAAAAAATTTTAATATTTTACCATATTATTTACTTTAATTTTATAAAGAGTAAATAAAAGTTTAAATTTCTGTTGTTGGTTGGGAGGAGGGGGTTTTATTTTTTTATTGAGTTGGTAGAAAGTTGTTCTTTTTATTTTGTTTCGTAGTTTTATTGTTAAAAGTTTCTTTCCTAAATAAATAAGTGATTAATAAAATTAATTATTTTATAATATTATTTATTTTCTTTCTATCAAAGAGTAAATAAAAGTTTAAACTTCTGTGTTGGGTTTGGGAGGACCTAATTTTAATTGAGTTGGTAGAAAGTTGTTCTTTTTATTTTGTTCCGTAGTTTTATTGTTAAAAGTTTCTTTCCTAAATAAATAAGTGATTAATAAGATTAATTATTTTATAATTTTGTTTTTAAAATTGTTTATGAAAGTTTGACTCTAGCTAATTGTTTTCTTTTTGATTTAAATGCATGTAAATATGAATGTGACTACTTTTATTGTTTTAGAAAACTTTGTTTTTAAAAGTAAAATTTTTTATAATATTTTAATTCTCAGCATATAATATTAGTTGATTAGTGAAACCTAGAACTAGAAAATCATATTAAATCTGGCTAAAATTGTGCCAGCCGCCGCGGTTACACTGTGAGGTTAAGTGAATAAAATTTGGTTAAAAGAGATTATTATGTTTATTATAAGTATAAAAATAAAATATTAGGTATAGGTGAAATAAATAACTAAAATATTATTTTTATTTGAAATAATAAATAAGAAGTCTAGGAATTTAAGGTATAAACCAGGATTAGATACCCTGTTATACTTAAATGAAATGGTTTAAACCAGGGTAGTATACAGTTATTATCTCGAAACCCAAAGAGTTTGGCGGTATCTCAGTCTAGTTAGAGGAGCTTGTTCAGTAATCGATAACCCGCGAAAAATCTTACACATTTTTGTAATCAGTTTATATACCGTCGTTATTAGATAATATTAAAAAATAAATAATTATCTAGAAATAATTAAATATAATATATCAGATCAAGGTGTAGCTTATGAGTGTGAGTGGAATGAGCTACAATTTAGTTTATAAAAACGGAAGTTAATTTTAAATAATTAATAAAAGGTGGATTTAATAGTAACTATGATTTTTAATAGGTTATAGTGATATTAGCTCTGAGATATGTACACATCGCCCGTCGCTCTCACTACAAAGTGAGATAAGTCGTAACATAGTAGGGGTGCTGGAAAGAGCCCCTAGAATGCGAAATAGAGCTTGGTTAGTTAAGCATTTCACTTACGTTGAAAAGATGTCGTGCAAATCGATTTATTTTGAAACTTCAGCTTATCTATTTATTTTTGTTTAATTATTAGATTTAGTGAAAATAATCTTGATTGTTTTTTGAAAAGTATTTAATAAAGAAATTTTAAAAAGGTGATAAATAAAAAGTACTGTAAAGGAAAGGTGAAATATTTGAAAATTTAATTGAAAGAAAGTATAATTTAAAGTTAGTACCTTGTGTTTCAGGGGATTTAAATATTTATTTTTTTATGTAAGAATTCCCGAAGTTTAGTGAGCTAGTTTATAATGATAGTTAACGTAGTATAGTTATTATTAATTATTTACTAGAAATGAAATTTTATACGCACTAATAAGTATCTGGTTTTTTGATAAATAAATTTAATTTAGTTTTTAAATTAATATTTTATTAAAAAATAAAAATAGGAGGGAAAAGCTTCTTGTTTTATAATAAATTTATTATAAAAGATTAATTTTTTTTGTTTAACTAGGCTTAAAATCAGTCAAGTTTTAAAATCGTTATAGATTATGTAGTTAAGTTTTAATATTTAATTATCTTTTTAATATTTTTATCAAAAATTATAATGTAATTAAACTATTATAGTTATAATTAAATTATTAGTATAAATAATTGTTATTATTAAATATACAACAAGGTTAGATTGTTAATATTTATTTAATGTAATATTTTGTATTAAGGAACTCGGCAATTATTCTTTCTGCCTGTTTATCAAAAACATGTCCATATGTTAAGGTTTATATGGTCTGGCCTGCCCACTGATATTTTAATTAAAGGGCCGCGGTATTTTGACCGTGCGAAGGTAGCATAATAATTAGTCTCCTAATTAGAGGCTTGTATGAATGGTCGGACAAGATGGAAACTGTCTCAATACAATAAATAAAATTTAATATTTAAGTAAAAAAGCTTAAATAATATGGAGGGACGATAAGACCCTATAAAGCTTTATATTATATTTCTTTAATATAAATTGTAATGTTATTAACTTATTTTAGAAAATATATTATTTTACTGGGGCGGTAAAAGTATATTAAAGATTAACTGCTTTTGTTTTGTATAACAATTATAGTTGAAAATAAAATGATCCATTATTAATGATCATAAAACCAAGTTACTTTAGGGGTAACAGCGTAATTTTTTTTGAGAGTTCTTATCGAAAAAAAAGTTTGCGACCTCGATGTTGAATTAAGGTTACCTTAAGGTGCAGTAGTTTTAATAGGCAGATCTGTTCGATCTTTAAATCCTTACATGATTTGAGTTCAGACCGGCGTAAGCCAGGTTGGTTTCTATCTTCCATGAAAATTTCACTTACTTTAGTACGAAAGGATTTGGTAAGTCAAATATTTTGTTATTAGTTGATTTTTATTAACTGAGTTAAGTTGGCAGAAAAGTGCATTAGACTTAGGATCTAAAAATAAGAATGATTTCTTACTTAATAGTGTCTGTTTTAATAGTAGTTAATTATATTATTTTAATAATTTGTGTTTTAGTTAGTGTTGCTTTTTTCACTTTATTAGAGCGTAAAGTTTTAGGTTATATCCAGATTCGTAAAGGACCTAATAAACTTGGTTTTATTGGAATTTTACAACCTTTTGCTGATGCTGTGAAGTTATTTACAAAAGAACAAGCTTTACCTATAATAAGAAATTTTTTGCCTTATTACTTATCTCCTATTTTTAGTTTATTTATTTCTTTAGTTGTTTGATTGGTTATTCCTTATGAAACAGGTTTAATAAATTTTAGTTTAGGTTCTTTATTTTTTTTATGTTGTACTAGTTTAGGGGTTTATACTTTAATAGGGGCTGGTTGGTCTTCTAACTCTAAATATGCTCTTTTGGGTAGAATTCGGGCAGTTTCTCAAACTATTTCTTATGAAGTAAGGCTTGCTTTGATTTTATTATCTTTTATTTTCTTAGTAGGGGGGTTTAACCTAGGTTTATTTTCAAATTATCAGTCAGAGTGTTGGTTTATATTTTTAAGTTTGCCCTTAGCAGGGGTTTGATTTGTTTCTTGTTTAGCTGAAACAAACCGAACTCCTTTTGATTTTGCAGAAGGAGAGTCTGAGTTGGTTTCTGGGTTTAATGTTGAATATAGAGGAGGAGGATTTGCTTTAATTTTTTTAGCTGAATATAGGAGTATTTTGTTTATAAGGGCTTTGTTTGTGGTTTTATTTATAGGGAGTACCCCCAGTAGTTTAATATTTTGTTTAAAGTTAGTATTTGTGGTATTTAGTTTTATTTGGGTTCGAGGGACTTTACCTCGGTTTCGGTATGATAAGTTAATATATTTGTCTTGAAAGAGGTTTTTACCTGTTTCTTTAAATTATCTTATATTTTTTATAGGGTTAAAAATATTTTTGGGTATTATTTTATTATAATAAATTATTTTCTAAATTTAATATACTATAAAATTATTAGGGGGTTTAAACCTCTGTAGGGTATTTTCAAAATACCTGCCTAGCACTCGGCCAAATAATTTATTTAAGAAGCTTATCCCAGGTTATAAGTATAATAGGGTTTGTCAGGTAATATAAAAAGTATAAAACAGTTAAAATTTGTCCTGTTAATACATAAGGGTCTTCTACTGGGCGAGCACCAATTCATGTTAATAATATTACAATTACTACTATTCTTCAGAATATAATTTGATTAATAGGGTAAAAAGCTAGACCACGGAATTTTGTTTTTTGGGTAAAAGGTATGATAAATAAAATAGCGATTGAAGCTACTAGGGCAATTACACCCCCTAGTTTGTTAGGAATAGAGCGTAAAATTGCATATGCAAATAAAAAATATCATTCTGGTTGAATATGTAAGGGGGTTCTTATAGGATTAGCAGGAATGAAATTATCTGGGTCCCCTAGTACATAAGGATCAAACAAACTTAATGAAACTAGTAATATTATTATAATAATAAATCCAACAATGTCTTTAAATGTAAAATAAGGGTGGAATGGGACTTTATCGATATTTCTAACGAGGCCTAATGGGTTAGTCGAGCCTGTTTGGGGTAAAAATAAAATATGAATTATGGTAGCTGCAGCTACTACGAAAGGCAATAAAAAATGAAAAGTAAAAAATCGGGTTAAAGTAGCATTATCTACTGCGAAACCCCCTCAAACTCATTGAACTATATCTGTTCCAATATAAGGGACGGCCGATAGGAGGTTGGTAATAACAGTTGCCCCTCAAAAAGATATTTGTCCTCATGGTAATACGTATCCTATAAAAGCAGTTCCTATTACTAAAAATAAAAGAATTACTCCAACTCTTCAGGTATGTATAAATAAATATGAACCATAATAAAGTCCACGTCCTACGTGGAGATATAAACAAATAAAAAAAAATGAGGCTCCGTTTGCGTGTATGGATCGTAGAAGTCAACCATAATTTACATCTCGGCAAATATGTACTACCCTAGAAAAGGCTAAGTCAATGTGGGCTGTGTAGTGTATTGCTAAAAATAATCCTGTAGCGAGTTGTACTACTAAACAAAGCCCAAGTAAGGAACCAAAATTTCATCAAATAGAAATATTAGATGGGGCTGGTATATCTACAAGAGCTCCATTTATAATTTTGAATAAAGGATGTGATTTACGAATAGGTATTGTCATAGGTTGTTAATAGTCGTAAAGGACCTAAAAAAGTGTAAGTAATTTTTACTACTACAATTAAAGTTAGTAGTAAATATAAAATTATAAATAAAGTGGTTATTATAGTGTTAGTTGAGTAAATATTTCTAATTAAAACTGCTTGGGTTTTATATATATCTCCTATAAGAGGAGATAGGTCTGCAGCGGCTATTTTGAAATCTATTAATAAAGGATCTAAAATTAATAGTAAAATTGCTAATGTTATTGTTGTTATAAATAGGAAGATTATTTTAGTTGAAAACTGGAATATTTCATTTGAAGCTAAGGATGTAATATAAATAAATAAAACTAATATTCCTCCCAAGAAAATCAAAAATAAAATATATGAGAATCAAACATAGAAATTTATTAGGGCAGTAATTGCACAAATAACTAAAGTTTGTAATAAAAGTATTATTCCTATTGCTAAAGGATGTGATAAATTAATAAAAATTAGTCTAAGTGTTATAGAGGTAATATAAAATAATAAAATATAAGAAATTTCAAGGGGTAGTTTAAATAAAATACTAGTTTTGGGAATTAGAGACAAGAAAATTTCTTTCCCTTGATGTTTTAAGAATTAATAAATTCACTTTTGGTTTACAAGACCAAAGTTCTATGTTAAACTATTAAAACAAATGTTAAGACTTAATTTCTATTTGTTTGGGAGAATTGTTATAATTTTAAGGGGTATGTGAGGGTTTGTTTCCAAACGTAAGCATTTATTGAGATCATTACTTAGTTTAGAGTATATAATATTAGGTATTTTTTGGTTTTTAACAATAATTTTTTCTTATATAGGGCAAGAGAGTTATTTTACTTTAGTTTTTTTAACTTTTGCTGCTTGTGAGGGAGCCTTGGCTTTATCTATTTTGGTATCTATTATTCGTACTCATGGGAATGATCGGTTTTCTAGGTTTACTAGTCTTCGATGTTAAAGTTTGTTTTGGGTTCTTTGTTTTTAACACTAGGTTGTAGTAGTTGGTTTGGGGTGCAGTTAGGAATAATTTTTCTTTTTATGTTATATTTATTGTGTTGTAAACATGATTTTTATATAACTTTATTAGGTTATAGGTTTGGTTCTGATTGATTAAGTTATGTTCTTATTCTTTTAAGGTTTTGAATTATGTTGTTAGTTTTAATAAGTAGTCAAGCTGTTTTAGATAAAAATAATTTTAATAAAATTTTTGTGGTCACTTGTTGTTTTTTAAATTTTTTTTTGGTTTTAACTTTTGCTTCTACGGATTTATTATTGTTTTATGTTAGGTTTGAGGCTTCTTTAATTCCTACTCTTATTTTAATTCTTGGCTGAGGTTATCAACCTGAGCGAATTGGGGCAGGTATTTATATGCTTTTTTATACTTTAACGGCTTCTTTACCTTTATTAGTTTCTTTAATATTTCTTTATAATTGTGGTGGTTCTTTAACTATAGGTTTAGTGTATGAAGTAATAGGAAATACTTTTATTTATAAAATATGGTATTTTGCTAGAGTATTTGCTTTTGTTGTTAAGCTTCCTATGTTTATTTTTCATTTATGATTGCCTAAGGCCCATGTTGAGGCCCCTGTTGCAGGTTCTATAATTTTAGCTGGGGTATTATTAAAATTAGGGGGGTATGGTTTATTACGGGTTGTTCCTTTATTTAGTATTACAAATAATAAATTTTGTTGGGTGTGAGTAAGTATTAGATTAGTAGGGGGTGTTTTAGTAAGGCTTATGTGCTTACGTCAAATTGATATTAAAGCTCTTATTGCTTATTCTTCTGTAGCTCATATAGGAATAGTGTTGTGCGGCGTAACTATTTTTAATTGATGAGGTGTTAATGGGGCTGTTGTTGTTATAGTGGGCCATGGTTTATGTTCTTCTGGTTTGTTTTTTATAATTAATATAGTGTATGAGCGTCTCTCTAGTCGTAGTTTATTGATTAATAAAGGTTTATTAAATATTATACCTACTATAGCAATATGATGATTTTTGTTGTGTGCTGGAAATATGGCAGCCCCTCCTACTTTGAATTTATTAGGAGAACTTCAATTAATTATTAGTATTATAAACTGAAGGTTTGTTAATATAGTTGGAATCGGGCTTCTTTCTTTTTTTAGGGCAGCTTATAGTTTATATTTATTTTCTATTAGTCAACATGGTAAATATTATAATGGTGTGTTTTCTTGTTGTAGGGGGAAAGTACGAGAATATTTGATTTTAATACTACATTGGCTTCCTTTAAATTTGATGTTTATAGTAGGGAGTATTATATTGTTTGTTTTTTAATTTAAATAGTTTATAAAAAACGCTGGTCTGTGGACCCAGAGATATAATTTAAAGTTATTTTAGATCGTGTTGTGAAGTTTAAAAATATATTTATCTAGAATGGTTTTCTTATTGTTAACCTCTAGAACAATATTAGTAATAGCTTTAGTTTGTTTATATAATAATATAAGTTATTTCATTGAATGGGAGATTATTAGTATTAATAGAAATTCTATTGTTATAACCTTAATTTTAGATTGAATGTCTTTAATGTTTTTGGGGTTTGTTATATTAATTTCTTCAATAGTTCTTTATTATAGGGGAGGTTATATAGAAGGGGACCCAAACATAGATCGTTTTATTTATCTGGTTTTAATATTTGTAGTGTCTATAATAGCTTTAATTATTAGTCCTAATTTAATTAGTATTTTATTAGGTTGGGATGGCTTAGGTTTGGTTTCTTATTGTTTAGTTATTTATTATCAAAATGAAAAATCAGGTGCTGCTGGAATATTGACTGCTTTGTCTAATCGAGTGGGGGATGTTGCTATTCTTCTTGCTATTTCTTTTATGTCTGTTTATGGTGGTTGAAATTTTGTATTTTATTTAGATATGGTTTGTAGTGATAGTTCTTTAGGGGTTTTATGTTTTTTAGTAATGTTGGCTGCTATAACAAAAAGAGCTCAAATTCCTTTTTCTGCTTGATTACCTGCTGCTATAGCTGCACCTACTCCTGTCTCTGCTTTAGTACATTCTTCTACTTTAGTTACAGCAGGTGTTTTTTTATTAGTTCGATTTGAGCCTGCAATACATGGGGGTGTTTATTCTCAGATTTTACTTTTATTAGGGGGTAGGACAATATTTATGGCTGGGCTTGGTGCTAATTTTGAATATGATTTAAAGAAAATTATTGCTTTATCAACCCTTAGTCAATTAGGTGTGATGATAAGAATTTTAGGGTTTGGTTTACCAGATCTAGCTTTTTTTCATTTGTTAGCTCATGCTTTGTTTAAGGCTCTTTTGTTTATATGTGCTGGAGTTGTGATTCATAGTGCTAAAGATTACCAAGATATTCGTATAATAGGGGGTTTAACTAAGTTTATGCCTTTAACTACTTTTTATATAAATTTAGCTAATTTGGCTCTTTGTGGTCTACCTTTTATAGCTGGTTTTTATTCTAAAGATCTTATTTTAGAAATAGCTTTTATAAATACTATTAATTATGTTTCTTTTTTTATATATGTTTTTGCCACGGGTTTGACTGTGTGTTATACTGCTCGTTTGATTTATTATTCTATTACAGGTTCTTTTAATATAAGAAGTTTACACACCGTTAGTGATGAGAGAGGTTTATTAACTAAACCTATGTTTTTATTGGCTTTAGGTGCTATTTGTGCAGGAGCTGTTTTGAGTTGGTTGATTATTCCTTATCCTTATATAATTTGTTTAAGAGGGTTTTATAAAAGATTGGTTTTATTTGTCAGGGTTCTGGGGGCTTGAGTTGGTTATGTTCTTAACCTTGGTTCTTTTATGTTTATATTAAATTCTTTTAAATATTATAGAAGGGTAGTTTTTAGAGGAAGAATATGATTTCTTCCTTTTTTATCTACTCAAAACATTATACCTAGATTTTTATTAAGAGGGTTTGATGTTTATAAAATAGGGGACCAAGGGTGGTTTGAAAATAAAGGTGGTTATAATTTACATAGTTATTTAATAAAAACATCGAGCTTGTTAGAAAAAATACAAGACAATAGAATCAAATTATATTTGATTACTTTTTTATTTTGGGTTGTTCTATTGATTATTATTTTATAATTTACATAGATCATTTATTAGATCGTAACATTGAAGCTGTTAAGGAGATTATTTTAATCTGTAAATATTTTTTATAGGGTAACATTATATTAAATTTTGAGTTATTTTATTTGATTACTTAAATAATATATTAAATAATATATTGTGTTTATTATTTTTAGAATTGTTATAAAACCTATAGGTTTATTAAATAAACCTCTAAATAGGGCCTATGGGTTTAGTGTGGTTTGTTAGATATTTTATAGTTTATATTGGTTGTAAAAATTGTTTTATAAATTGCTTTAAAAGAAATAAATTCTTATTTTTACATTGAAAATGTAATGTGTTTTATTACACTATAAAAGCAGAAATAAAAACGGAATTTAACCGCTTAAGTTAAAAGTTAGTAGCTTTTCCTCACTTCAGTTTATTTCCTTAACCAGAAAAATTTTTTCAATGCTATTATTAACAATAATATACCTCTGCCTTGGTTTTGGTTAAAGATTTAGGCAAAGATGTTTTAACATCAAAAGCCAGGTCGAAACTGAATGCAATATTTCGCTTTTTGCCTTTAAGATAGGTTAACTTTGTAACACTTTCTGAATGCAAATCAGATATCATATTTGATTACTATCCTATTAATCAGCCCAATCAAGGGCGCCTTGGTTTCATTCATGATATAACCCTAATAATAAAATAAGGATAAAAAAAAGGCCTGTTGTTAGTCAACTTATTATGTTTACTAATTTTAGGATGGCTGCTAAAGGTAGTAATAAGGTGATTTCTACATCAAAAATTAGAAAAATAACTGCGATTAGGAAAAATCGTAAGGAAAAAGGAAGACGAGCGGACCCTTTAGGGTCAAATCCACATTCAAAAGGGGTGTTTTTTTCTCGGTCTGTAATAGTTTTTTTTCTTAGGAGAAAGGAGATTAATATTACAATTGCTGAAATAATTAAAGTAATAGTAATAATTATACTTGAAATAATCATTATCTTTTCTAGAAGGGTTCTAGGCCTTCTGGTTGGAAGCCAAATATACTATTTATACTAAAAAGACTTAACCCCCTCATCAGTAGATTGTAATGTACAAGAATAATCAGACTACATCTACAAAATGTCAATATCAAGCTGCGGCTTCAAACCCGAAGTGGTGGTATCTAGAAAAATGACATATATAAAGTCGATAGAAACAAACAGCTAGAAAAGTGGTGCCAATAATAACATGTAGTCCGTGGAATCCTGTAGCTACAAAAAAAGTAGAGCCATAAACAGAGTCTGCAATTGTAAAAGGTGCTTCAAAATATTCTAAAGCTTGAAGCGCTGTGAAATAAAACCCTAGTAGAATAGTAATACCGAGTCTTTGTAGTGCTTGTGTGTGATTCCCTTCTATAATTGCGTGATGGGCCCATGTTACTGTAGCTCCTGAGGAAAGTAAAATAGCTGTGTTTAATAAAGGAATTTGGAAAGGGTTAAAAGCAATAATACCAGCAGGAGGCCATCTTACTCCAATTTCTACAGCAGGGGCAAGTCTTCTATGGAAAAAGGCTCAAAAGAAGGAGAAAAAAAATAAAACTTCAGATGTAATAAATAGAATTATACCCCATCGTAAACCAGTGGTTACGGTGATTGTGTGAAGGCCTTGGTAAGTACCTTCTCGGGTAATATCTCGTCATCATTGAATTATTGTTAGAATAATTCCTAAAAGGGCTATTATAAGTAAATCAAATTCAAATTTATGAAATCATTTTACTAAACCTGTTGTTAATATTATAGCTCTAATCGATCCTGTTAAAGGTCAAGGGCTCATGTCTACTAAGTGGTAAGGATGGTGTCCGTGATCTGACATTAGTTTACCTCTCCTGCATATAGTGTTCTTAATACTGCAAAAACATAGGATTGAATAACAGCAACAGCTGATTCTAATATAAGTAATAAGATTTGGGAAAACAAAAGGAGGGTTAAAATAGTTGTTCTGAGGCTAGGTCCTGTTGAGGCTAAAAGAGTAAGTAGTAGATGACCTGCAATTATATTGGCTGCTAATCGAACAGCGAGAGTACCAGGGCGTATTACGTTTCTTAAAGTTTCAATTACTACTATAAAAGGTATTAAGAAAGCGGGGGTTCCTTGTGGTACTAAATGTGCAAATATGTGTTTAGTGTGATTAATTCACCCGTAAAGTATAAATCCTATTCAAAGGGGTAGGGATAATGAGAGAGTTATAGCTAAGTGTCTAGTACTTGTGAAAATGTAAGGCATGAGACCTATAAAATTATTGAAAACAATAATGGAAAATAAAGTAACAAACAACAAGGTACTTCCTACAGAAGTGTTAGGCCCTAATAAAATTTTAAATTCGGAGTGAAGAGTTTTTAGTAAAGAGTTTCATATAAAATATAATCGATTTGGTAGTATTCAAAAAGCAATTGGGATTATAAATAATCCAATAAAAGTAGAAAGTCAGTTTAGTTGTAAGTTTATTAAAGAGGTAGAGGGATCAAAAACTGAGAATAAATTACTTATCATTTTCAATTTATTTGTTGTGTTTCATATTTTGAGGTTTCCTGGTCTTTTATATTAGGTATATAAGTAAAATAGTTTATTATAATAAATAATAAAAAAATAGAAAAAAATAAAATATATAAATTAAGTCATATTAATGGGGCTATTTGAGGAATTAAAAAATACTATTTTAATTAGTAATTTAAGCTTGACAAGCTTATGTTATTTTATTAACTAATTTTTTCATTAAGAATAGGCGTAACTATTATAATAAATTTAAAAGATTTACACTTACTTTCAGTCACTTAATGATTCTTCGTTTATAGAATTAATTCAGTTAAGGAAAGCATCTACTGATACTGATTCTACTACAATAGGTATAAAACTATGGTTTGCTCCACAAATCTCTGAACATTGTCCATAAAATAAACCAGGGCGATTTATGGTAAAACTTGTTTGGTTAAGTCGGCCTGGGATAGCATCTACTTTAACTCCTAATGAAGGAACTGCTCAAGAATGAATTACATCTGCTGCTGTAATTAAAACACGAATTTGTGTATTTATGGGTAAAACTGTTCGATTATCGACATCTAATAATCGGAATCCGTTATCTATTATTTCGTTAATCGGGATTATATAAGAGTCGAATTCAATTTGTTGAAAATCAGAATATTCATAACTTCAGTATCATTGATGTCCAATAGTCTTTAATGTAACAGCTGGGTCATTCACTTCGTCTAATAAATATAAAAGCCGTAAAGAGGGTAAAGCAATAAAAAATAAAATAATAGCTGGTAGTACAGTTCAAATAATTTCAATAGTTTGTCCTTCGAGTAAAAACCGGTTAATATATTTATTTGTAAATAAAGAGGCTATTATATATCCTACTATTGTTATAATAAGAGTTAAGATAATTATAGCGTGGTCGTGAAAAAAAATTAATTGTTCTATTAAAGGGGATGCACCATCCAAAAACCCTAAATAACCTCATGTTGCCATTTATTTCTAAAAGAAAGACAATTCTTTCATATATGGAGCTTAAATCCATTGCACTTTTCTGCCATTTTAGAAATTAGTAATTATTGGGATTTCTATATAACTGTGGTCTGCAGGGGGTAAGTCGTGTTGTCACTCAATAGAAGTTGGTAAAAATATGTAGAAGACTACCGGACGAGCGGCTGTAAAAGCCTCTCAAACAATTATTATGAATATAAAAACCCCTACTATAGAAACAGTGGACCCAATAGAAGATAATACATTTCAAGCAGTATACGCGTCCGGGTAATCAGAGTAACGTCGAGGCATTCCTCTTAATCCTAAGAAATGTTGGGGGAAAAAAGTAATGTTAACTCCCACAAATATAATAACAAAGTGTATTTTTAATCAGGTGGGGTTCAGTGTTACTCCTGTAAGTAAAGGAAACCAGTGAATAAGTCCTGCAAAAATGGCAAATACTGCTCCTATTGATAAAACGTAATGGAAATGGGCAACTACATAGTAAGTATCATGTAAAATAATATCAATAGAAGAATTTGCTAAAACAATTCCTGTTAATCCTCCTACTGTAAAAAGGAAAATAAACCCTAAAGCTCACACTAAAGAAGGAGAATAGTTTAAACGAGCTCCATGTAAGGTACCTAATCAACTGAAAATTTTAATTCCTGTTGGAACGGCAATAATTATGGTTGCAGATGTAAAGTAGGCACGGGTGTCTACATCCATTCCTACTGTAAATATATGGTGTGCTCATACTACAAACCCTAAAACCCCAATAGCCAATATAGCGTAGATTATTCCTAAAGTCCCAAATGTTTCTTTTTTACCGGCCTCTTGTCTAACAATATGAGAAATTAGTCCAAACCCGGGTAAAATTAAAATATAGACTTCAGGGTGCCCAAAAAATCAAAATAAATGTTGGTATAAAACAGGGTCTCCTCCTCCAGCTGGGTCAAAAAAAGAGGTGTTTAAGTTTCGGTCTGTTAATAATATTGTAATAGCCCCTGCTAAAACGGGTAAAGACAATAATAATAAAATTGCTGTGATAAATACTGCTCAAACAAATAAAGGTATTCGGTCTATTGTTATTCCTCTAGATCGTATATTAATTACTGTAGTAATAAAATTTACAGCCCCTAAGATTGAAGAGGCCCCGGCTAAATGAAGTGAGAAAATACCTAGGTCTACAGAAGCCCCTGCATGAGCAATACTTGCTGATAAAGGAGGGTAGACTGTTCATCCTGTTCCAACTCCCCTTTCTACTAAACCTCTTGATAGGAGTAGAGTAAGTGCGGGGGGTAATAATCAAAATCTTATATTATTTATACGAGGGAAAGCTATATCAGGAGCCCCTAATATTAAAGGAACTAGTCAATTTCCAAAACCGCCAATTATAATAGGTATTACTATAAAAAAAATTATAATGAAAGCATGTGCTGTAACAACGACATTATAGATTTGGTCATCTCCAATTAATCTACCAGGTTGTCCTAGTTCTGCCCGGATAATTAAACTAAGGGCTGTTCCTACTATTCCTGATCAAGCCCCTAAAATAAAATATAAAGTTCCAATGTCTTTATGATTTGTAGAAAATAATCATCGTCGCGT